CTAAAGGTTTTCTTATTGATGATAGTGACGATATTGATCGTAACCTTGATACGGATCTGTTAACTATGATGAATGCGCTAACTATGGATATGATGCCGGAAATAGACCCATTTTATATCACCCTTCAATTCGAATTAGCAAAAGCAATGTCTCCTTGCATAATATGGATTCCAAACATTCATGATCTGGATGTGAATGCGTCGAATTACTTATCCCTCGGTCTATTAGTGAACTATCTCTCCAGGGATTGTGAAAGATGTTCCACTAGAAAAACTCTTGTTATTGCTTCGACTCATATTCCCCAAAAAGTGGATCCCGCTCTAATAGCTACGAATAAATTAAATACATGCATTAAGATACGAAGGCTTCTTATTCCACAACAACGAAAGCACTTTTTCACTCTTTTATATACTAGAGGGTTTCACTTGGAAAATAAAATGTTCCATACTAATGGATTCGGGTCCATAACCATGGGTTCCAATGCACGAGATCTTGTAGCACTTACCAATGAGGCCTTGTCGATTAGTATTACACAGAATAAATCAATTATAGACACTAATACAATTAGATCCGCTCTTCATAGACAAACTTGGAATTTACGATCCCAGGTAAGATCGATTCAGGATCATGGGATTCTTTTCTATCAGATAGGAAGGGCTGTTGCACAAAATGTACTTCTAAGTAATTGCCCCATAGATCCTATATCTATCTATATGAAGAAGAAATCATGTAATGAAGGGGGTTCTTATTTGTACAAATGGTACTTCGAACTTGGAACGAATATGAAGAAATTAATGATACTTCTTTATCTTTTGAGTTGTTCTGCCGGATCGGTCGCTCAAGATCTTTGGTCTCTACCCGGACCCGATGAAAAAAATGGGATCACTTCTTATGGACTCGTTGAGAATGATTCTGATCTAGTTCATGGCCTATTAGAAGTAGAAGGCGCTCTGGTGGGATCCTCACGGACAGAAAAAGATTACAGTCAGTTTGATAATGATCGAATGACATTGCTTCTTCGGCCCGAACCGAGGAATCCCTTAGATATGGATATGATGCAAAATGGATCTTGTTCTATCGTTGATCAGAGATTTCTCTATGAAAAATACGAATCGGGATTTGAAGAAGGGGATGGGGCCCTCGACCCACAACAGATAGAGGAGGATTTATTCAATCACATAGTTTGGGCTCCTAGAATATGGCACCCCTGGGGCTTTCTATTTGATTGCCCCGAAATGACCTGGCCCAATTCATTGGGATTTCCCTATTGGGCCAGGTCATTTCGGGGCAAGCGGATCGAAGAGGATGAGCTTCAAGAGTTGGAGTTCTTACAGAGTGGAACCGTGCAGTACCAGACACGAGATAGATCTTCCAAAGAACAAGGCTTTTTTCGAATAAGCCAATTCATTTGGGACCCCGCAGATCCACTCTTTTTCCTATTCAAAGATGAGCCTTTTGTCTCTGTGTTTTCACATCGAGAATTCTTTGCAGATGAAGAGATGTCAAAGGGACTTCTGACTTCCCAAACAGATCCTCCTACATCTATATCTAAACACCGGTTTCTCAAGAATACACAAGAAAAGCACTTCGAATTGTTGATTAATCGACAGAGATGGCTTAGAACCAACAGTTCATTATCTAATGGATCTTTCCGTTCTAATACTCCATCTGAGAGTTATCAGTATTTATCAAATCTGTTCCTATCTAACAGAACGCTATTGGATCAAATGACAAAGACATTGTTGAGAAAAAGATGGCTTTTCCCGGATGAAATGAAAATTGGATTCATGTCACAGGAGAAAGATTTCCCATTCCTTAGCCGGAAAGATATGTGGCCACGAAAGAGGGATTAAGTGGAACAGAATTGACTGGGCGGTAGAGTCGTGGAAACACTTGTTTCTTCCATATTTTTTGTGACCTTAGCTCCATGGAACAAAACAATATGTTACTGTTGAAACATGGAAAAATGAAAATCTTAGATCAAAACACTATGTATGGGTGGTATGAACTGCCTCAACCAGAATTCTTGAACAGCGCCCCTATTAGAGCCTATTGCTCACTACATCAAAAAATTTCCATTAATGAAAGAAATCCATTGGAAAATAAAAAATACGCATGTCTGATGAAATGGTTGTTACTATCTGTTCCAAGAACGAATCATTGGTTTAACTGAATAACTAAATAAAATAGATAGACCTTTCTCTTCGTCTCAGGTCGATGGGTCTTATCAATTAGAAGATCTACTATATGGATAATACACATTCCAGTTGACCGATTCGAATTGTTTTGTTCGGAAGCAAAGATATCCACGGGGCGGTTCGTCCTATTCAGATATTCACGCCCAAGAAGTACTGGATTCTCTTTCGGATAGGCCCTGAAAGGAAGGCTGGAATGCCAAAGGGTTTATTATCACCCAGTACCCATTCATTTTGGGAACGTCAAGTGCCTGAATGGGTCAGTCGCCAATCCCTAAAACGTACTATGTAATGTACTTTCCCTG